ATTATACGTATATTACATTATATAATTTGTTACTTTGATTTATTACAAATATCCACAATAACTTTATTCGTAATTCAAATACGAATACTAGCCTCAGATTTTTTTTTATTTATGAAAAAACCAAAGCCCCTTATCGGATTTGAACCGATGACTTACGCCTTACCATGGCGTTACTCTACCACTGAGTTAAAAGGGCTCGTTTGATTCAATTCCTGAATAAATTCACTAGCCACTATGAGTTTAGTATATAGACTTATTATAATATATGTACATATAAGACTATATCTTATATTTATAGCGGTTCGTTCAGAAATGAAAAATTTGACTTGTCTGTTAAATTAAATAAAATTCTAGGGGAGGATATACTAGTGAATATAGTTAAAATAAAATGGTTTATTGATATTGGATTTGATAAATAGAAATGCAATGACAATGTATTTTTTTCGATCCTAATTGGAATTGACATCATAACGAAATTTATTTGATTGATACACGTACCTACTAATTTAACAGGGATCCAACATATCTCATTGAATGATTGATAAAAAAATTTGGCGCAGCCTCTGAACTAAATTATGAACTAAATTATTGGCGGAAAAAATCCTATAGAATCGTGAAAGATGGAAAGATCCTCCATCTCGAGTCATACCATCCCATTATATTGACAATTTTTAAAATTGTGCATACTATCAGCATAGTATCCTGGCGGTCGTTCAAGTATGATATGCCCCCATCGTCTAGTGGTCCAGGACATCTCTCTTTCAAGGAGGCAGCGGGGATTCGACTTCCCCTGGGGGTAGGGTACTACGAAAGGAAGTTGATCATGGATTATCAATAAGCCTGGAATTTATTCTTCCTGGGTCGATGCCCGAGCGGTTAATGGGGACGGACTGTAAATTCGTTGGCAATATGTCTACGCTGGTTCAAATCCAGCTCGGCCCAAAAATCCGCCGATCTACGAAATGGTATCATATAACCCATTTTGTGCTCTCCAGAAATGCCCGATCCCCAGCACTATTTATTTACTCTATTTTTCCAACAAATTAGGATCTTGATAATGATCTATATTCATATCAGGATCTGTAAGTGTAAAATACAATCGAAGGAAAGGGATAAAGAAAAAACCCTTTTCATTGAAAGAGTAATTATCCATTTATTTGTCAATAACGAAAGGATTACTAGTAATCCAGGTCGGTCTCACTAAAGCGAAGCGCATACCCATATGATATTATATATATCACTCGCGGCTCTGTTACAACACGCCAATTTGAATCTAAATTCAAAATTGAAGGGGTTAGAATAAAATAATAAAAATATGTATACATAATACTTTATTTTATTATTGTATTTACTTGGGATTGTAGTTCAATTGGTCAGAGCACCGCCCTGTCAAGGCGGAAGCTGCGGGTTCGAGCCCCGTCAGTCCCGACGGATCCAATAAAAAAATATATAAACTCCGCTCTCTCTTTTTTGTGAAAGTAAGTCGAATTTCGTTTTTATCATCAATCGGGGAATTTTCATTTCTTTGACTAGTACTGATTCGATTGATGAGCGATAGACATATGTGGATTAGGACAATTATTGGTAGCATCACATTCAGGATTCCAAGAGATACCATACTGTACCGGGTATGGCTTTTTTCGATTACTGCTACTCTGTCGAATAGAGTAGAGTACTTTATGTTTCCTGGAAGTACATATAGAAAGGGAATTTGCATGATATAAAATAACTTAGTTATTGTAATAGAATACTTTCAGGGATCGCTTTTTTATTAGGGGAGCGCTATTTTTTTATTAAGGGGTTTCCTTGAAAGAACAAACTTTATTTATTTTTATATAAAAATAAATAATAATAAATAATTATAGTTAATTTGATGGAATATTAGATTTTTTATACCGAAACTTGTACTCGTCTTTATCATCTTTCTTTTGTTTTCCGAGGAGATTAGATTCGCTCAGTAAAAAAAGAAGTTTCGAACTTAACTCTTTCCCCCCTCCTTTTTTTTATTTATCTTCTATTGTTTGTTGGGGGTTGTTTAGAATCAATGGTAAGTGTACGGGCGGTTCAATGATACTTCATCAGATGGTTGTACAAAAAGGGCAGTAGGTTATATAAAAGAAAGAATAAAAAAGAATGATAAATAAAAAAAAGTAAAATTATTGGTTGGATCAGGAAAAAAAATTGGAGTTCGGTATGGATAAAAGATTGTCCTATGTTATACTATTCAATTCTTGACGATGAGTTGATTTGATAGTGCAGATATTGTTATTCATGATATTGATCCGATTCGATATCATCGAGATGTAATTCATCCCATTGAATTTACAAGCGAAAGATTTATTATCTCTATGGGATTAACTCCCGAGTTATTGCGAATTAAATTAAAGAAAAACGAAACAATGAGATTATGGAAGTAAATATTCTCGCATTTATTGCTACTGCACTGTTTATTCTAGTTCCTACCGCTTTTTTACTTATAATATACGTAAAAACAGTCAGCCAAGGTGATTAATTTGAATTAAACTGGACTTTTTAGTTCTTATCAAGAATTGAAGAGACGAAAGGGATTCAAATTTCGCGTCTTAAATGAACTGGGCAGACTAGAATTCGCCGTATTCTATGAAATAAATACGATAGTATGGTAGAAAGATTCAGATATTTCTTTCTACCATACTATCTACTATTGTTATTGTAGTGTATATAAGGTGTATTGTAATCCGGATTAATTTTATAGAGATCAATCTATAATAGTATCGTCAGATTTCTATATATCGGTATATATATGTATATCAATTATATATTATATATAATGTATATAGTGCCTCCCACCAATTCGATTTCTTTGCTTTATGCACCTGTCTTATATTTCTATTTAATTTGTGTTGATTTCAATCAATTTGAACTAATTGAAAAGCGACTCGTACGATTCTAATTCCCAGATTGCTGATTATTTTCAATATGAATTCCGATCAAAAGAATCAAGGGCCTCTTTGATGGGTATAATAAAAGAAAATTAAAGTAATCTTTTTATTAGCATAGCATTCTGACGAAGAGGTCATTGATCGATCAGTTTCCAGATGATCTATGGAAACTCCTTCGAATTTCGAAAAAAAAAGGGGGGGCTAAAGGATTAGTAAACCTCTTTTAACGTTTGAATAGTGCGTTCAATAAAAAGTGAGTTCAATAAAATAAGTACAACATAAATCAAATTTTCAAAATATTAAAACAAACGGGAAGTGCACAATATGCGACTCGCCCAAGACAAGACACTATTTTAGTCTGTGTAGTATCTCGTTAAAGAACTACTATGTCTGTGTTGTTTCCGATAGAAAATGTGTATCTACGTAACTGTAATGTAATAACAGAACTATTTTATTTTTGAATAATAAAAAAGGAACCAAAAAAGTAAAATAAAAAAAGTTCAACTCTTCCTCACGGTCCATATCTAATTTTAGTAAGAGTCGGTTCATCGAAATAGAAAATTGATCAAGAATTAAGTTGGAATAAATTTACTACCATTTGTATTTCTTTTACTTTGTATTCTTTTTACTTTCGAAATACAAACACGTAAATAATTGAAATATTTGTTTGATTGAAAGAATATTCTTCATATATATTATTCATAAATTATATTACTACACTAAAACCCAAGAAAATTTTGAAATGCAGATATTTTTTTATTTCTATTTCAATTTAAAAATTGAATTTTAAATTGAAATAGTGTTGAAAGAGTGAAATTTCAACTAAAAAAAGCTTTTCAGACCTGAACGATTTATAAAAAATTTGATACAGTTTAATTCCTACAACTCAATTACAATTAGTAATACTTCTAGAGTCCACTTCTTCCCCATACTACGAGTGAAAGAGAAAATGTAAAGACTACCATTAAAGCAGCCCAAGCGAGATTTACTATATCCATGTGAATTATGTCCCCTATCTCTATGACGAAATTCTTGAATTATTGTTCACTAATAAATAATAGTGGAATCACTGGCGCAGAGTCAAAAATTCTAACCTAAGATCGTTGATGAAACAATCCAATAAATCCAACTTTAACTTATTAACTTAACTTATAAGGAGTCTTATAAGAATTCTAGTATAATCAGAAAAGATTAAGCACAAGAAAAATATGCGGAGACCCCCTTGGAAGTATCAAAGAAATGCTACTAATATATAGTATGTAGAAATAAGAAAAATAGATTCTTTTTTTGTTGCCCTTCATTAAGTTAAATAAAAAGTATAAAAAAAAAAAAGAATAAAAAAAATAGAATATTAGAATATATAGAATATAAGGTAGATCACTACCTAGCCCATACCCTATTTCTTTCCCATTTTCTTTTGATCTAATCCTTAACTTAATGTCTCCTTATTGTCTCTATGAAAGACGCCCTATTATGTTTTTGACTAGAGGTTAACGAAAAAAGAAAACAGGTATATACAAAACAGGTATATACTAAGTAAAAGCCAATTACTCAGTCAATCGAATTAATATTGATTGCGGAGTACGCAAAGACTTTGATGAATATGTATACAAAGTCTCTTATGGCCTTTCCGCAACTAAAATAAAAACGGAATTCGATTTCCGTCCTGCTATCCAATCGAATTCCAAACTCGGCTCGTAGACACTCCATTAGTAATGGAAGGACTCTCAAGATTTATAAGTTTCCTCCGTTGGCTTCCGCCGGAAAAATTTTTCAAATTATAGCAGCAAAATAGAAGGGAGTATCTCAATTCTTTTGGTGATTAGGCGACACCCGGATTTGAACTGGGGAAAAAGGATTTGCAGTCCCCCGCCTTACCGCTCGGCCATGCCGCCAAAACGATACCAAATCAAAATCTATGAAAAAAATCCCCCTTTGTCTTCTTATTTATTGTACTTGTATTTTATTTTGAATCTTAATCCCGTTTTTCTTTTAACTACTTTTCTAAAAGAAAGATTTCTTTTTGTTTGGCTTGGATCCATCCCTTCGATTGATTGTATAGTATCTTCAAACCACACA